ATCCATCCGGCAATTGAATAAAAAATCACAAACTCGTTCATTTTTTTCCGTTCAATCAAAAAAATGAGAATTTTTTCGAATTCTTAATTCTATAGGGTTGAATAACAATTCGATTGACTCCATCTCCATATAATTGCTATGCTTAGTGTGTGACTCGTTGGTTTTTTATTTAGAGTTAGGTTAGGATTAAAAAACAAAGGGCCATCCCCTAGTATGAACTAATAACTATATAACTAATAACCAGCTCATTGCTTCGTATTATCTGGATCCAAGGAACCAGTCGCTATATGATGTATTGATCATATTGTTGTAGCAACTGAAGCATTTTTTTTTACATAAAAGAAAAATCAATCTATAAGGTTGTGAAGCAAAAACAAAGGGATATGGATAAATGGAGGGGTGAGAGAAAGAAAGAAAAAGAATAGCAATGATATATGATTCCAATATGTATGGTCTATGAACTATCTTATAAAAGGCAATGTAATAAAGCATTAATGTATTCGTCCATAATTAATAATTAGATTCGATGAATATGAATACAATTTATACGAAAAATAAAAAAGAATAAAGAGCGCCGAGTCAATAAAGACTGAGAAGATTGATTCAGGAACAAATTTTATTAGGAGCTCCATTGCGGAGTTCGGGCCTAGTCATTAATCGAGAAGCGATGGGAACGACAGAACCTGTGACTGAGGAAGATTCCCTTGAAAACGAATCCTAATGATTCATTGGGTGGGATGGCGGAACGAGCCAAGAACCAATTCATTTATTCTGATAGGTCATGGAACGCCCCTACGAATGAAAGGGATGTTGAAAGAGCAAATATTCGCCCGCGAAAGCCTTACTGGATTGCTAAGTTTTGGGCAATTCAATAAAAATAAATAAAATAAAGGTAAAAATAAATGAAGATTCATTAATTATAAAATGGAATTTATCATTTTATTTTATTCCTACGTGTACGTGACAGATTATATCTCAAAAAATTCCATGATTCATTATTCATTCAATTCAAAATATATACAATATTATTTAATCGTTTCATTCGCGAGGAGCTGGATGAGAAGAAACTCTCATGTCCAGTTCTGCAGTAGAGATGGCATTGAGAAACAACCATCAACTATAACCCCAAAAGAACCAGATTTCGTAAACAACATAGAGGAAGAATGAAGGGAATATCTTATCGAGGCAATCGAATTTGTTTCGGCGGATACGCCCTTCAGGCACTTGAACCCGCTTGGATCACATCTAGACAAATAGAAGCGGGGCGACGAGCCATGGCACGATATGCGCGTCGTGGTGGAAAAATATGGGTACGTATATTTCCAGACAAACCTGTTACAGTAAGGCCTACCGAAACACGTATGGGTTCGGGGAAAGGATCTCCCGAATATTGGGTATCCGTCGTTAAACCGGGTCGAATACTTTATGAAATGGGTGGAGTATCAGAAATTGTAGCCAGAGAAGCTATTTCTATAGCTGCGTCCAAAATGCCTATACGAACTCAATTCGTTATTGCGGGATAGGGATATGGAACGAAAGGAAAGGGGCCTTGTGATGAAAAAACCGCAGTTTTTTTATTTCTGGACAAACAATCTTTCTTCTTTTTTTCTTCGCCCTTTAGTTAGTTAGCATTGAAAGAAAAAAGAGAAAAATAATAAGAATGATATGATTCAACCTCAGACCTATTTAAATGTAGCGGACAACAGCGGGGCTAGAGAATTAATGTGTATTCGAATCATAGGAGCTAGTAATCGCCGATATGCTCATATTGGTGACGTTATTGTTGCTGTAATCAAAGAAGCAGTTCCCAATATGCCTCTACAAAGATCAGAAGTGATCAGAGCTGTAATTGTACGTACATGTAAAGAACTCAAACGTGACAATGGTATGATAATACAATATGATGACAATGCAGCAGTTGTCATTGATCAAGAAGGAAATCCCAAAGGAACTCGAGTTTTTGGTGCGATCGCTCGGGAATTGAGACAGTTGAATTTTACTAAAATAGTCTCATTAGCTCCTGAGGTATTATAAATAGATTCTAAATAAATACTAATAGATGAAAACATAATAAAACATAAAAAAAGGGAGGTTCATAGTAAGATATCTGAACTGAATTAGATTCCATTAATTAGTAGAATGCATTAGTAGATTGTTTCTCACGCATATACCTTTAATAATTCATGAAAAAAAAAGAGTAGAGCATGCTGATTATATAAAAACCCGGAGGCACCAATAATTATAGTTCATCATGGGTAGGGACACTATTGCCGAAATAATAACTTCTATACGAAATGCTGACATGGATAAAAAAGGAACGGTTCGAATAGCATCTACAAATATCACTGAAAACATTGTTAAAATACTTCTACGCGAAGGCTTTATCGAAAATGTGAGAAAACATCGAGTAAGCAAGAAATATTTCTTGGTTTCAACTCTGCGACATAGAAGGAATAGAAAAGGGCCATATAGAACTGTTTTAAAACGTATCAGCCGACCCGGCCTACGAATCTATTCCAACCATCAACGAATTCCTAGGATTTTAGGAGGAATGGGTATTGTAATTCTTTCGACTTCTCGAGGTATAATGACAGACCGAGAGGCTCGACTAGAAGGAATCGGGGGAGAAATTTTGTTATATATATGGTGATCTTTATGATCTACGAATTGCATCCGTAGGAAAACTTCCTATTTTTTTTTTGAAAAAAGAGGAAGGGTTGTCTAATATCACTCCTACTCCATGAGTTGATAATTAAAGGGGTTACCTGGAATGAAAGAACAAAAATGGATTCATGAAGGTTTAATTACTGAATCACTTTCCAATGGTATGTTTCGGGTTCGTAGTGACTTTTCAACATTCCTCTCGTTCGGATACAATCGGAGGTTCAAAATTTCAAGAGACTTATTTTCTTTTCTTCGAAGGAGTAGATTCAAAATTTAAATAAAATTAAGGAGAAACAAATATGAAAATTAGGGCGTCCGTTCGTAAAATTTGTGAAAAATGTCGACTGATCCGCAGGCGGGGACGAATTATAGTAATTTGTTTCAACCCGAGGCATAAACAGAGACAGGGATAAATTTTTTATTAAAAGAGACTCTCCAAAGGACTCAATACACAAACAAATAAAGGACCCATTTTGACATGAAAATAAAATATACGTATATTTCTGACTCATATTTAGGAGATGATAAAATATGACAAAAACCATAACAAGAATTGGCTCACGTAGGAGTGGGCGCATTAGTTCACGTAAGACTGGACGTCGAATACCAAAAGGGGTTATTCATGTTCAAGCAAGTTTCAACAATACCATTGTAACAATCACAGATATACGGGGTCGGGTTGTTTCTTGGTCCTCCGCCGGTACTTGCGGCTTCAAGGGCACAAGAAGAGGGACGCCGTTTGCTGCCCAAACCGCAGCCGCAAACGCTATTCGTACAGTAGTAGATCAGGGTATGCAACGAGCAGAAGTTATGATAAAGGGTCCTGGTCTTGGAAGAGATGCAGCACTACGAGCCATTCGTAGAAGTGGTATACTATTAAGTTTTGTCAGAGACGTAACCCCTATGCCACATAATGGGTGTAGGCCTCCTAAAAAAAGGCGTATATAGAAATAAGAATTGAGAATTGAACGAATTTCAAGAGAAAGAAATGATTAAATGATCGGATCAAATAATATGACTATGTTTCGAGAAGAAGTAGCAGTATCTACTCGGACACTACAGTGGAAGTGTGTTGAATCAAGAGAAGACAGTAAGCGTTTTTATTATGGACGTTTTATTCTGTCTCCGCTTATGAAAGGTCAAGCTGATACAATAGGCATTGCGATGCGAAGGGCTTTGCTTGGAGAAATAGAAGGAACATGTATTACACGCGCAAAATCTGAAAAGATACCACATGAATATTCTACCATAGAAGGTATTGAAGAATCCGTACATGAAATTTTAATGAATTTGAAAGAAATTGTATTGAAAAGTAATCTGTATGGAACTCGCGACGCATCTATTTGCGTCAAGGGTCCTGGATATGTAACTGCTCAAGACATCATCTCACCACCTTCTGTGGAAATCGTTGATACTACACAGCATATAGCTAGCCTGACGGAACCAATTGATTTTTGTATTGGATTACAAATCGAGAGTAATCGAGGATATCGTATGAAAACACCAAATAACGCTGAAGAAGGAAGTTATCCAATAAATGCTGTATTCATGCCTGTTCGAAATGCAAATCATAGTATTCATTCTTATAGTAATGGGAATGAAAAACAAGAGATACTTTTTCTCGAAATATGGACGAATGGAAGTTTAACTCCTAAAGAAGCACTTTACGAAGCCTCCCGTAATTTGATTGATTTATTTATTCCGTTTCTACATGCGGAAGAACAAGATCAAAATGTAGAGGACAATCAAAATAGGGTTACTTTACCCTTTTTCACTTTTCATGATGGATTGGATAAACTAAGAAAAAAAAAAGAAATCGAATTGAAATGTTTTTTTATTGACCAATTAGAATTGCCTTCGAGGACCTATAATTGCCTCAAAAGGTCCAATATACATACATTATTAGACCTTTTGAATAAGAGTCAAGAAGATCTTATGAAAATTGAACATTTTCGCATAGAAGATGTAAAAGAGATATTGGTCATTATACAAAAACATTTCGTAATTGATTTACCTAAGAATAAGTTTTTTATTTGTTGAAGTCCATTGTAATTGGAATGATTTCATCTTTTTTTTTTTGCTGAAATTTATTCAGCACGATCCGTATATTATATTAAATATAGATTCAGAATTAACTGGAATAAACGTATCTTTCTAGGGAAGATTCACTTCCCTAGAAAGATACGTTGTGATATTTTATTTCACGGTGGAATCAATTTGAAAAAGACCTAAAGTTAGAGATTTATCAATAGGTAATGTTGCTCCAATACCCAACCAAAGGGCTACTGCAGTACCAATCAAAAAGACGGTTGTAGCTACTGGACGACGAAATGGAT